GCGTGCATTATTTTAATAATGTATATAGACACGTTTTTGGTGAACAGCTTCTAGACTCGAGGTTTTCCTGTTTCCGGGGGGTTTACAGGAGTGAATGAAACCTTAGGAGTTTAGGGGGGTAGGGGGGTTTACGCAGATAAACTTTCCAACCAGGGGGGATAGAGCAGGTATGTAAGGAGAATAACAATTTATGTCCTTGATATCAGTTATGTATCTCTTATGTAATGTTTTGAAGAATGGAAAGACATTAACTAATTCACTATGTTCAACCTTGGATTATATTACTTGCTGCACTCTGAAATGTCAAGTGAAAGGATAAAGAGAAAAAAATACCCTGACCCTCTAGAAAGAACGCTCGGCATGTGGGGTTATCTCGCTTATGTACTCCACCAATAACTTATGCAAGCGTCGATGAAAGTGGAGGGAATTAAGCAGTAAATGGCCCTGAAGTAGGAACCAAATGCCAGGAATAGTTCATTAAGTGTTACCCCCACAATTATTGTCCCTCACCTTCAATAAGAGTATGCATTAAGAAATCAACTGATGGTCGGTTCTTACTACATTAAACTTTGGTAATCTATAGGATGTTGGATACTTGGTATAACTTGACTAATCCAATTTGTGTTAGGTCTTATGTTATGTCCCCTTCTTCTTAAACATTAATGTTGATAATTACTTTAATGCTTTTTGGTTTATAAGTGGCTGATTAATAATATCCTGGGTGTTTGCATGCTTTAGTAAATGGTTAATATAAGTGTATGGTGATAATACATATATGTATGATGATAATACATATGTATATATGTATTATCATCATACATATATGTACTCACCTTTACATATATGTGCCCACCCCAAGAAGTAGTTTAGCCTGAGAATTCTGGCTTTGGGAGCCAGCGGTGGGGGTTAGAGTCCCCTCTTTTTGAGCAGTAGGAGGGATTCTAACCCTCGGCGTCCGGCTTACAAGACCGGCGCTCTGAGGCTGAGCTACTAGTGCCCGGTTATTTCAGGGCTTTATTTTCCACTCAACCTGCTGCAGGTATTAGTACCAGAAATAACGCAAAGTATAATACTGAGGCGATCTGTCCGATAATGATGTACGGATCTTCTACGGGCATGCCCCCAATTCAGGTTAGGATCACCACATCCGCAATGAGAGTTCAAAATAGGAATTGTGTTATTGGGCGGAATGTGAGGCTTCGTTGTTTTGATGTGTGTAGGAATGGGACGAGCATAAGTACGAGAATGGATGCCAGTAGAGCTAGTACCCCTCCTAGTTTATTGGGGATGGAACGTAGGATGGCGTACGCAAATAAGAAGTACCACTCTGGTTTGATGTGGGCTGGGGTGACTAGGGGGTTGGCGGGGATGAAATTGTCTGGGTCGCCTAAATAGTTAGGTGAGAATAGGGCCAGAGTTGTAAGGGCTGTTAGGAGGACTGCAAATCCTACCAGATCTTTATAGGAGAAGTAGGGGTGAAATGGGATTTTGTCTGCGTCTGAGTTTAGGCCTAGGGGGTTGTTTGATCCTGCCTCGTGGAGGAAGATTAAGTGGACAACGGTGGCAGCTGCGATGATGAATGGGAGAAGGAAGTGGAAGGCGAAGAAGCGGGTTAGGGTTGCATGGTCTACCGAGAACCCTCCTCAGACTCATTGTACAAGGGTGTTTCCTACGTAGGGGACTGCTGATAGGAGGTTGGTGATAACTGTAGCGCCTCAAAAGGACATCTGTCCTCAGGGTAGAACGTAACCCACAAAGGCGGTTGCTATTACAAGAAGGAGAAGTACTACTCCTACATTTCAGGTTTCTTTGTTAAGATAGGAGCCGTAGTATAGGCCCCGCCCAATGTGAAAGTAGATACAAATAAAGAAGAATGAAGCCCCGTTTGCGTGGAGGTTTCGAATTAACCACCCATAGTTGACATCTCGACAAATGTGGGCGACGGATGAGAAGGCGGTAGCGATATCTGAGGTGTAGTGTATTGCTAGGAATAGGCCTGTGAGGATTTGGGCGATTAAACAAAGGGAGAGGAGGGAGCCAAAATTCCACCAGGCTGAGATATTGGAAGGAGCTGGCAGGTCGACTACCATGTCGTTGGCAATTTTTATAAGTGGGTGCGTTTTGCGTAGGCTGGCCATTAAGGTTCTTGTAGTAGAAACACAACGGTGGCTTTTCACGTCACAGGTCCTGGTTAGAGTCCGGGCAGGAACTATGATTTACGTTATGTCCTTATGTTTGTTGGGTTTAGTGGTCGGTTTAATTGCGGTGGCTTCTAACCCCTCCCCTTATTTTGGGGCTTTAAGTTTGGTAGTAGTTGCTGGCTTTGGTTGTGGGGTGTTGATTTGGCATGGGGGGTCATTTTTATCTTTGGTGTTGTTTTTGATTTATTTAGGGGGGATACTGGTAGTGTTTGCGTATTCTGCAGCGTTAGCTGCGGAGCCGTACCCAGAAACGTTGGGGAGTGGGCCTGTGTTGGCGTCAATGTTGATATATTTTGGGGTTGTAGTTTCAGCATTTGTTATGTTCTTGGGAGGGGGTCTGGAGTATTCTTGAGTGGTTGTTGATGAGGTGGATTGGAATACGATGTTTCGTGGGGATACGGCGGGGGTCGCTTTGATGTACTCTTATGGTGGCGGGGTACTGATAGTTGGGGCTTGGGTACTTTTGTTAACCCTTTTTGTTGTATTGGAGCTTACACGGGGAACAAGCCGAGGAGGTCTTCGGGCGGTTAGGCTAACAGAACCAGGGTGGCTAGTGTGAAAGTGAGAAGGAATAGAGATATAAATGTCTTAACGGCTCCGCGTTGGGTGTTGCTAATAGCTGCGCTTATAGGGGCGTTGATGGTGTGGGTGGCTTTGGGGCCGATTTTTTCTAATCAGGTTTGATCGACGATTTGGCTGGCGAGGGCTTGTCCTATGGAGAGGCCTGTTATCGGAGGGAGGCGGTGGATTAAGGTTGGGAAGAACCCTAGAAGATTTGAAAAGTGATGGGCGGAGATGTTAGGGGTAATTTTAGCTTGTTTGGTGGTTTGGGAGGCTAGTTCTAGGGCGATTAGGAGCCCGGCGACTGTTACAATGAGGGCCGCTAGTTTTAGGGAAAGGGGCATGGTTAGAATAGATGTTTTATTTGGTAGTATGTTGTTAGTGAGTAAGAGGCCTGCCAGAATGCTTCCTCATGCAAGACGTTTGATGGGGTTTATTATAGCTGGGTCGTTTTCATTGATGGGAGAGAGGGAAGGGAAACGGGGGTGGCCTATTACTACGAAGAATGTGAGGCGCAGGCTGTAAACGGCTGTAAAAGAGGTTGCTATAAGGGTAAGGCCAAGGGCCCAGGCGTTTAGGTGGGAGGTGTTGAGGGCTTCAATAATGGCGTCTTTAGAAAAGAACCCGGCTAGGAAGGGGGTTCCGGTGAGGGCGAGGCTCCCGATTGTTAAACAGGAGGATGTGAAGGGGGCGAGGTGAAACATGCCCCCTATTTTCCGGATGTCTTGTTCGTCGTTTAGGCTATGAATGATGGCGCCTGAGCAGAGGAAAAGTATTGCTTTGAAGAAGGCATGTGTGCAGATGTGTAGGAAGGCAAGTTGTGGTTGGTTTAGACCGATGGCGACTATTATTAGGCCCAGCTGGCTGGAAGTGGAGAAGGCAACAATTTTTTTAATGTCATTTTGGGTTAGTGCACAGAGGGCGGTGAAAAAGGTGGTCAAGGCCCCCAGGCATAGGCATAGTGTTAAGGCTGTGGGGTTATTTTCTATCAGAGGGCTGGTTCGGATTAGCAGAAAAATCCCTGCAACAACTATTGTGCTGGAGTGCAGTAGTGCAGAGACTGGTGTGGGGCCTTCTATGGCGGCGGGGAGCCAGGGGTGTAATCCGAACTGGGCGGATTTGCCCGTGGCAGCAATGATTAGGGCAATAAGGGGGAGTGTCAGGTCTATGCCCTTTGTAGATGAAAATATCTGTTGCATTTCTCAGGAGTTAGTGTGGGTTGCCATTCAGGCTATAGCCAGGATGAGGCCAATGTCTCCGACTCGGTTGTATAGGACGGCTTGCAGGGCTGCTGTGTTGGCATCTGCTCGGGCATACCACCAGCCGATTAAGAGGAAGGATATGATGCCAACGCCTTCTCATCCGATGAAAAGTTGGAATATGTTGTTGGCGGTGACGAGGATTATCATTGCGAGTAAGAAGATTAGGAGGTATTGCAGAAAGCGGTTAAGAAGTGGGTCGGAGTGTATATACCAAGTTGCGAACTCTAGGATAGATCAGGAGACGTAAAGGGCGATAGGTATGAAAATAATTGAGTAGTGGTCAAATTTAAGGCTGAAGTTAATGTCGAATGTGAGGGTGTTTGTCCAGCCTCAGTTGGTGATGATGGTCTCTGCCCCTTCACTGTAGAAGAGGAAAAGAGGAAGGAGGCTAATGAAAAATGCTGTTTTTACAGCTGTTTTGGCCTTTTTTATGGCCCGGTCCGGGAATTTAGGTTCTGGGTTAATAGCAGAGATGATAGGGTGGATAAGTAGGGCAAGGATGAGAAAAAGGGATGTGGTTATGAAGAGAGGGGTGTGTAGCATAGCTTTTACTTGGAGTTGCACCAAGAGTTTTTGGTTCCTAAGACCAATGGATGGCTGTTATCCTTTAAAAGCTGGGGTACGAGTGAGCTTTGGGGTCTAACCAAAGAGGCGAAGAGTAGCAGTCTTCGCTGCAACGAGCCTCTCTCGGTGGGCAAGGGGGCTTTAACCCCTGTTTTTAGAATCACAATCTAATGTTTTGTTTAAACTATGCCTACAGAAGGTTCAACCTCAGATTAACTCTGGTTTGAGAATTAGAAGGATAAGGGGGGCCAGGTGCAGGGCAATTAGCAGGTGTTCCCGGGTGTGTGAGGGTTCAATTGCCATGATGTGGCTTGGGAGGGGCCCTCGTTGTGTCATTAAGAATATATAGAGGGAGTAGCTTGCGGTGATCAAGGTGCCTAAACCAGTAAGGGCAATGGTTCATCAAGATCAATTAAAGAGAGAGGTGATGATTATTAGTTCTCCTATGAGGTTTGGGAGGGGAGGGAGGGCCAGATTAGCAAGGCTTGCAGTGAATCATCAGGCGGCCATAAGGGGTAAAGCCACTTGTAGGCCTCGGGCGAGGAGCATGGTACGACTGTGGGTGCGTTCGTAGTTGGTGTTGGCAAGGCAGAATAGAGCTGAGGAGGTTAGGCCATGTGCAATTATCAGAATTAATGCTCCGGTAAATCCTCATGGGGTTTGAATTAAAATGCCGCCTACCACTAGGCCTATGTGGCTTACAGAGGAGTAGGCAATTAGAGATTTTAGGTCTGTTTGTCGTAGGCAGATGGTGCTTGTTATGATAATTCCTCATAAGGCCAGGACGATAAATGGGTAGCTAAGTTCTTTGGTAATGGGCTCTAGGCAGATCAAGATTCGCATCATTCCGTAGCCCCCGAGTTTCAGCAGCACAGCGGCCAGAACTATTGAACCTGCAATTGGGGCTTCTACGTGTGCTTTTGGAAGTCAGAGGTGTACTCCGTAGAGGGGTATTTTAACTAGAAAGGCAAGAATGCATCCTGCCCATCAGAGCTTGTCTGCGTATGTTGTGAGGTGGAGGGGGGTTGTGTGTAGGAGGGTTAGTAGGGATAGGGATCCGTTTGTGTTCTGTAAGAGGAGGAGTGCGATTAAAAGGGGGAGAGACCCCGCTAGAGTGTAAAATAGGAAGTAGGTTCCGGCATTCAGGCGTTCTGTTTGGTTGCCCCATCGGGTAATGAGCACAAGGGTGGGGATAAGGGTGGCTTCGAATATTACGTAAAACATAATTATTTCGGTGGCACCAAAGGCTAGGATTAAGAAAAATTGTAGTGATGCGAGGAGGGAGAGGTATATTCGTTGCCGGTTAATTGGCTCCTGTGCTGTGTGGTTTTGACTTGCTAGGATCATGAGTGGGAGTAGTCAGCAGGATAGGATTAAAAGGGGGGTTGACAAGGGATCGGTGGCCATGTATGGGTTAAGGAAGGCTCAACCAGTTTCGGAGAAATTTTTTAGTCAAGAGAGGCTGGCTAGGGCGATCAGTAGGCTATGGAGCAGGGCTGATGGCCACAGTCATTTGGCGGGGGATAATCAGGTGGTGGGGATGAGTATTATTGTTGGGATGAGGATTTTTAGCATTGGAGGAGGTTTAGGCCTTGTAGGTGGTCTGACCCGTGGGTGCGAGCCGTGGCTACCATGAGGGCTAGACCAACGCTTGCTTCACAGGCTGAGAATGCCAGGAGAAGTATAGGGGCCAGTGAGAAGTTGGTTGAGGAGAGTTGTATGGTCCATAGGGAGAGGGCAATGAAGAGGGACAGTATTATTCCTTCTAGGCATAAGAGGGCGGAGAGGAGGTGGGTTCGGTGGAAAGCCAAACCGGATAGGCCCAGGAGGAAGGCTGCTGAGAATGTAAAATGAATGGGGGTCATCAGGTTAATTATGGACTTTAACCAAAAGTTTTTGAGCCGAAATCAAATGTTTTAATTAAACTAATTACCTATTCTGCTCACTCTAGGCCGCCTTGGAGTCACTCGTAGATTAGGCCGAGGGTAAGGAGGGCTAGGAGGGCGGAGGCTCAAATAAATGTAAGTGTTGGGGAGGGGAGTTGGTCTCCTCAGGGAAGGGGCAGTAGTAGCGCAATTTCCAGGTCGAAAAGGAGAAATAGGATGGCAACCAGGAAGAATCGTAGGGAAAAGGGAAGGCGGGCTGAGCCTAGTGGGTCAAAGCCGCATTCGTATGGTGAGAGTTTTTGGTAGTCGGGGGTTATAAGGGGGAGTCAGAATGAGACAGCAGCCCCCACCAGGGATAGAATGCTGGTAATGAGAAGGGTTGTTAATAAAAGATTCATTATCTTTCCTTGGATTTTAACCAAGACTGTTTGATTGGAAGTCAAATGTACTGACTTGATACTAGAAAGATTATGAGCCTCATCAGTAGATTGAGATGTAGAGGAATAGTCAGACAACGTCTACAAAGTGTCAATATCAGGCTGCCGCCTCAAATCCAAAGTGATGTTCTGATGTAAAGTGGTACTTAATTTGGCGAAGCAGGCAAACCGCTAGGAAGGTTGAGCCGATGATTACATGGAGTCCGTGGAAGCCTGTGGCAACGAAGAAAGTTGAACCGTATACCCCGTCAGCAATGGTAAAGGGGGCTTCGTAGTATTCTATTCCTTGTAGGAAAGTGAAGTAGAACCCTAACAGAATTGTTAGGGTAAGGGAGTGGATTGCTCGTTTTCGTTCCCCCTCCATGATGCTGTGGTGGGCTCAGGTTACGGTGACACCGGATGCCAGTAGGACGGCTGTGTTTAGAAGAGGAACTTCAAATGGGTTAAGGGGGATGATGCCTGTTGGGGGTCAGCATCCTCCTAGCTCTGGTGTAGGGGCTAGGCTTGAGTGGTAGAAAGCTCAGAAAAACCCGAGAAAGAAGAATACTTCAGAGGTGATAAATAGGATCATGCCATATCGAAGGCCTTTTTGGACGGGGGGTGTGTGGTGTCCTTGGAATGTTCCTTCTCGTACAATGTCTCGTCATCATTGGAGTATTGTTAGTAATAAAAGGACAAGGCCAAGTACTATTAAGATTAAGGAGTTAAAATGAAATCAAATGGCTAGGCCCGATGTTAGTAAGAGGGCGCCTACGGCTCCGGTTAGGGGTCATGGGCTTGGGTCTACTATGTGGTATGCGTGTGCTTGATGTGCCATTAGACGTTTTCTTGTAGGTAAAGGCTTAGAAGAAGGACGAAAACGTAGGCCTGGATTATAGCTACGGCTACTTCTAAAAGGGTGAGGAGGTAGAGGAGAACGGCTGTTGCAAAGGCTACAGCAGGCATAAGAGGGAGAAGTACAAAGGTGGCCGTGGCGATTAGCTGCATTAACAGGTGGCGTGCGGTGAGGTTGGCTGTCAGTCGGACTCCTAATGCTAAGGGTCGAATGAAAAGGCTGATGGTTTCGATGACGATTAGAGCTGGGATCAGGGGTCCGGGGGTACCTTCTGGGAGCAGGTGCCCTAGAGCGGCGGTTAGATTTTTTCGTAGTCCAATGATTACGGTTGCCAATCATAGGGGCACGGCCAGTGCTATGTTCAGGGAGAGCTGTGTTGTGGGGGTGAAGGTGTATGGAAGGAGGCCTAATATGTTGATAGTAATGAGGAATACTATCAGGGATGCAAATATTAGGGCTCATTTGTGGCCTCCTATGTTTAGAGGGAGGAGGAGTTGTTGGGTGAATCGGTTAATAAACCATCCTTGAAGGGAGAGGAGTCGGTTGTTAATTCACCGAGAGGTGGGGGTTGGAAAGAGGGTTCATGGTGCGAGGATAGCAACAGCAATCAGGGGGATGCCAAAAAGAGTGGGGCTTAGAAATTGGTCAAATAAGCTTAAGGCCATGGTCAGATTCAGGATTTAGTTTTAGGAGCTTTGACGCTTTGCGGGGTAGGCTCGTTCGGGAAGGTGTGGGATATAATTTTTGGGGGGAGGACTGTGAGGAATACGAGTCAGGAGAATACCATGATGGCAAATCAGGGTGCTGGGTTGAGTTGAGGCATGTCACAAAGGGTGCTTGGGGAGCACCTTTCTTTAGCTTAAAAGGCTAACGCTATACCCGTATTAGCTTCTTAGTGAGGCTTCTTCAAGTATTAAGGAGGATCAGTTTTCAAAGTGTTCTAAGGGGACGGCTTCCACAACGATAGGTATGAAGCTGTGGTTGGCGCCGCAAATTTCTGAGCATTGTCCGTAGAATACACCTGGGCGGGATGCAATAAAGGCTGTTTGATTTATTCGTCCTGGGACGGCGTCTATTTTTACCCCTAGAGAGGGAACTGCTCATGAATGAAGGACATCTTCTGCTGAGACTAGTACGCGAATGGGGGAGTCGACTGGAACGACTATTCGGTGATCAGTTTCTAGAAGGCGGAATGTCCGGGGGCCTGGTCCTGTGTTGGGACTATGTAGGGAGTCAAAGCTAAGGTCATTATAGTCAGTATATTCGTAGCTCCAGTATCATTGGTGTCCTATGGCTTTTACTGTCAGATGGGGGTCATTAATTTCGTCTATTAGGTAGAGAATTCGTAAGGATGGTAGAGCGATAAGAATAAGAATAATTGCGGGAAGAATGGTTCAAATGATTTCAATTTCTTGGGAGTCTAGAATGTATTTGTTGGTTAGTTTGGTGGATACCATAGCAACAATAATGTAAAGTACTAGTGTGCTGATAAGGAATACAATTATCAGAGCGTGGTCGTGGAAATGGAGGAGTTCCTCTATGACTGGTGAAGCTGCGTCTTGAAATCCTAATTGCGAGGGATGTGCCATTTGGGGCAAGGCACGCGGGGTTTTAACCCACAACTCTGCCTTGACAAGGCAGTGTTATTACTGTTTTACTAGTGCCTTATAAAGAAAGTGGCAGAGTGGTTTTGTGACTGGCTTGAAACCAGTTTACGGGGGTTCAATTCCTCCCTTTCTCGTGAGCGTGAATGCACTTGAACAAATGCTGGCTCCTCAAATGTGTGGTATGGAGGAGGGCATCCGTGGAGTCATTCTACATTAGTTATTGTAAGTTCTACTGATTTTACCTCTCGCTTAGCAGCGAATGCTTCTCAGAGGATGAATAGGAATAGAATTACTGCGACGAGGGAGATTAGGGAGCCGATGGATGATACAGTGTTTCATAAGGTGTAGGCGTCTGGATAGTCTGAGTAACGTCGGGGCATTCCGGCTAGGCCAAGGAAATGTTGTGGGAAGAAGGTCAGGTTTACCCCCAGGAACATCACTAGGAAGTGGATTTTTGTTCAGGTGCTGTGAAGGGTGTAGCCTGAGAACAAGGGGAATCAGTGCACGAAGGCCCCCATAATAGCAAATACAGCCCCCATGGAAAGGACGTAATGGAAGTGGGCTACTACATAGTAGGTGTCGTGTAGGACGATATCTAAGGAGGAATTGGCCAGGACGATACCTGTTAGACCCCCCACTGTGAATAGGAAAATAAAGCCAAGGGCCCAGAGCATTGGGGTTTCTCATTTGATGGAGCCTCCGTGAAGGGTGGCTAGTCAGCTGAAAACTTTTACACCGGTGGGGATGGCAATAATCATTGTGGCGGATGTGAAATAGGCTCGGGTGTCCACATCCATTCCAACCGTGAACATGTGATGAGCTCAGACGATGAACCCCAGGAGACCAATGGCCATTATTGCTCAGACCATGCCCATATAACCGAAAGGTTCTTTCTTACCTGAATAGTAGGCTACGATGTGGGAGATTATTCCAAAGCCTGGAAGAATTAGAATATACACTTCGGGGTGACCAAAGAATCAGAACAGGTGTTGATAGAGAATGGGGTCTCCACCCCCTGCTGGGTCGAAGAATGTTGTGTTTAGGTTTCGATCTGTAAGAAGCATGGTAATCCCAGCTGCAAGGACAGGCAGAGAAAGAAGAAGAAGGACAGCAGTGATTAGCACGGCCCATACGAAAAGAGGGGTTTGGTATTGTGAAATTGCAGGGGGCTTCATGTTGATAATGGTGGTGATAAAGTTAATGGCCCCTAGAATTGAGGAGACCCCCGCAAGATGCAGGGAGAAAATAGTTAAATCGACGGAGGCACCTGCGTGGGCCAGGTTGCCTGCGAGTGGGGGGTAAACGGTTCAGCCTGTTCCGGCACCGGCTTCAACACCAGAGGAGGCCAAGAGGAGGAGGAAAGAGGGGGGAAGAAGTCAGAAGCTTATGTTGTTCATTCGAGGGAATGCCATGTCGGGTGCTCCGATCATCAGAGGAACTAGCCAATTGCCAAAGCCGCCAATCATGATTGGTATTACTATAAAGAAAATTATTACGAATGCGTGGGCTGTGACGATCACTTTATAAATTTGATCGTCCCCTAGAAGTGCGCCTGGTTGGCTCAGTTCTGCTCGAATAAGAAGGCTGAGGCCCGTTCCTACTATTCCGGCTCAGGCACCAAATACTAGGTAGAGGGTGCCGATGTCTTTGTGGTTGGTTGAGAAAAATCAGCGGGTGATTGTCACAGGTAAAATGGCTGAACGTCAAGCGGTGGATTGTAGCCCCATGCACAGAGGTTAAACTCCTCTTTTTACCAAGCCCTGGGGTGTTACATGTTAGATTGCAAATCTAAAGAAGCAGATTGACGTCTGCCGGGGCTTTCCCCGCCTTTTTGCTCGGCAAGGCGGGGAAAGATAGATAGATGCTCGTTGGTTTGAGCGCTTAGCTGTTAACTAAGAGTTTGTAGGATCGAGGCCTACCTGTCTAGATAAGGCTTTAGCTTAATTAAAGTGTCTGTTTTGCATACAGGTGATGTGGGATAGTGTCCTGCAAGTCTTATCAGGGACTGGGAGATTCTCACTCCCGCTGAGGGCTTTGAAGGCCCTTGGTCTGGATTAGCCTAAGTCTCTTATAGGCTGAATAGTGCGAGGGCTCCGGGGGTCAGGGGGAGCAAGAGGATTGAGGAGGACATTAAAATGGCAGTGGGGGCAGCTGGTTGTGTTATAGCTGTTCGTCATGGGAGGGTGCCTGTGAGGTTGTTTGGGGAGATTGTCAGGGTTATAGCATAAGAGAGGCGAAGGTAGAAGTAAAGGCTTAGGAGGGCGCTTAGTGCAGCTAGGGTGGCTGTTGGGGCGAGGTCCTGCTTTGTTAGCTCTTGTAGAATTAGTCATTTTGGTATGAATCCTGTGAGTGGTGGCAGTCCTCCAAGAGAGAGGAGGATAAGAGGCATAAGGGTGGTAATAATGGGGGTTTTTGTTCAGGATGTTGCTAGGGAGTTGATTGTTGTGGAGTTGTTAAGGGTGAAGACAAGGAAAGAGGAGGCTGTTATGATCAGGTAAAGTATAAGGGTTAGGAGTGTAAGGGTTGGGGAGAATTGAAGAACTACGATTATTCAGCCTAGGTGTGCGATTGATGAGTATGCCAGGATTTTTCGTAGCTGGGTTTGGTTAAGCCCTCCTCAGCCCCCAACCAGTATTGATAGCACCCCTAGTACAATAAGTAGGGGGGAGTTGTTTGGTTGCAGTTGTAGTAGGAGTGCAAAGGGTGCGAGTTTTTGTCATGTTGACAGGATTAGTCCTGTGGTTAGATCTAGGCCTTGAAGGACTTCAGGCAATCATGTGTGTAGGGGGGCTAGTCCGATTTTTAGGGCTAAGGCTATGACAATCATTGTAGAGGGGAGTGGGTGGCTTATTTGTTGAATTTCTCACTGTCCTGTGATTCATGCGTTAGTCGTGCTGGCGAATAGTAACATGGCCGCTGCGGTGGCTTGTGTTAAAAAGTATTTAGTTGTGGCTTCGACTGCTCGGGGGTGGTGATGTTGTGCTATTAGGGGGATAATAGCTAGGGTGCTGATTTCTAGGCCTATTCAGGCGATTAATCAATGGGAACTAGTGGTTGTGATTGCTGTTCCTAGGAGTAAACCAAGTAGGAGGGATGTTAAAATGTATGGACTCATTAGTAAAGGCAGGGATTTAACCTACATTTTTAGGGTATGGGCCTAAGAGCTTATTTAGCTGACCTTACTAGGAAGTGGTGTAGTGGAAGCACTGGGAGTTTTGATCTCCCTGGGTTGGGTTCAAATCCCTTCTTTCTAAGGAGTCAGGAGGATTCTAACCTCCATGGTTCACTCTTTCAAAGGGCCCTTTACTTCAGGCATGGCTCCTGTTACATTTGAGGGGGGAACCCTGCAAGTGTGATGGGGAGTGCCAGGTGTCAGATGACAAAGGCCAGGGTGAGGGGTAGGAAGTTTTTTCAGATGAGGTGCATTAGCTGGTCGTATCGGAATCGAGGGTATGAAGCTCGCACCCATAGGAACACGAGTGAGAGAAGGGCTGCTTTGGTTATTAGGTTAATTGTGGTTAGCTCTGGGAAGGTTGGCATGTGAGATGCCCCTAGGAAGAGCACGGCAGATAGTGTGTTTATAAAGAGGATGTTAGCATATTCTGCAAGGAAAAAGAGGGCGAATGGGCCTCCCGCATACTCTACGTTGAAGCCAGATACTAGTTCTGATTCACCTTCTGTTAGGTCGAAGGGGGCTCGGTTTGTCTCTGCAAGGGTAGAAATATACCATATTGCAGCTAAAGGTCATGCCTGGGCGATTAGTCAGATGGTTTCTTGGGCTGTGTTGAAAGTTTGTAGTGTGAACCCTCCGGTGAAGATGATAAGGGAGAGAAGAATTAGGCCTAGGCTGACCTCGTACGAAATTGTTTGTGCAACAGCTCGTAGGGCTCCTATTAGAGCATATTTTGAATTGGATGCCCATCCGGACCCTAAGATTGAGTAGACTGCCAGGCTGGAGAGGGCTAATACAAAGAGGATGGTAAGGTTAAGGTCAATGACAGGGTATGGTATGGGCATTGGGGCTCAAAGGGTTATTGCAAGGGTTAGGGCAAGTATTGGTGTAAGGATGAAGAGGGCGGGGGAGGATGTAGAGGGCCGGACGGGTTCTTTAATAAAGAGTTTAACTCCGTCAGCAATGGGCTGCAGTAGGCCGTAGGGCCCTACGATGTTTGGGCCCTTTCGTAGCTGTATGTAGCCTAGGACTTTTCGTTCGATCAAGGTTAAGAAAGCAACGGCCAGTAGGACGGGGACGATGAAGGCTAGGGGGTTAAGAATGTGTGTGATAAGTGTTGAAAGCATAGTTAGGGAGAGGAGTTGAACCTCTGTTTAAAGGGCTTAGGTCTTTTGCATTTATCCGGGCTCTGCCACCCCAACATGTCATGTTCTTTGACTTGCGGTCGTGTCCTCTTGCCTGTTTTAGTTGGGTGCAACAGGTGAGGGTGGGGTGTGTCTTCAACAGAGGCCCCTCCTTTTCGGTCCTTTCGTACTAAAAAAGGTCACTTCATAGATAGAAACTGACCTGGATTACTCCGGTCTGAACTCAGATCACGTAGGACTTTAATCGTTGAACAAACGAACCCTTAATAGCGGCTGCACCATTAGGATGTCCTGATCCAACATCGAGGTCGTAAACCCCCTTGTCGATATGGACTCTAAAAGGGGATTGCGCTGTTATCCCTAGGGTAACTTGGTTCGTTGATCGGCTTGGCCGGATCTGGTTGGTCAGATGTTCTGTTTATTAGAGCAGTGGCTCTTATTTTTAAAAGAATGCTTTCATTCCACATGGGGGTTTTATATTACCCCGCGGTCGCCCCAACCAAAGACATCTAGGCAGTCTTTCCACTTAGTTTGCTCTTTTATATGAGGTGCTAACATGATCTGTCTTGTGTCTAAAGCTCCATAGGGTCTTCTCGTCTTATGTTCTAATCCCCGCTTCTGCACGGGGAGATCAATTTCATTGACCTGAAAAAGGAGACAGTTAAGCCCTCGTCGTGCCATTCATACCGGTCCCCATTTAAAGGACAAGTGATTGCGCTACCTTTGCACGGTCAAAATACCGCGGCCGTTGAACATATAGTCACAGGGCAGGCGAGACCTCTTATTTGTGGTTGGACAAGAGGCGATGTTTTTGGTAAACAGGCGAGGCTTGGGGGTTTGCCGAGTTCCTTCTTTTTCTTTTAGTCTTTCCTGTAAGGCACACCAGTGTAGGGTTAACGGTTGGTTAGTTGTTGGGGGGTTTTCTAGTTGCTTAGTTTAATGTTCATTACCCTCTTTGTTTGGGCCCGTTAAGTTTCGGTGTGGGTTCGTTCCGATGTACACGTGTGCTTGGAGGGGGTCGGTGGCCCCTTATTACTCATATTAGCATTATCTCTTCTATGGGGGCATAGAGAGGTCCGGTATAGGTCAGGGGTTAGGATGGTTTATCAGAATTGGGGGCGAGGGAGTGTTTGAGCTTTAACGCTTTCGATAAGGATGGCTGCTTTTAGGCCCACCTAAACACAAAACCTTGATTATTATGATCTTTATCCTCCTGTGTAAAGTTGTTTCTTGGGTCAAAGGAGCTGTACCCCCTTTGACTAACTTTTTTGGTTTCTTAAATTCGGTTCTGTTCACACGGTTAATGAGGTAAGAAGCCAAAAAGCTGAGCTCATACTCATTTCCCGGACAACCAGCTATAACTGGGCTCGGTAGGTCTGTCACCTCTACTCGGAGCTCTTTCCACTCTTTTGCCACAGAGACGGATGTGCCCCACATGGGCTGTCTCGGAGTAGCTCGTCCAGTTTCGGGGAGTTAGACTAAAGTGCACTTTGCCTAAAATTTTCTTGCTAATCCATGATGCAAAAGGTACGAGGGCTAATCTCTGCTTTTTTATACTTGACTGAGTTGTTTCATTTCTCTTTCAGCGTTCCCTTGCGGTACTAGGTCTATTGCTCCGTTTTCCTTTTCTATCGCCTATACTTAGGATGAAAAATGGTTTGTTTTGTTGGGTTAAGAGGTTTTGGGGTTATTAATATTGTTTGTTGTTTTTTGGGTGGGGGCTAGCTGCTAAGTGTCAGGGCAATCCGATTTGCACAGATATCTTCTCAGTGTAAAAGAGGTGCTCTCCTGGTTGAGCTATGCTCTGATTTTTCCAAGTGCACCTTCCGGTACACTTACCATGTTACGACTTGCCTCCCCTTCGGTTCTGTTAAATCATACAAGTATGGGTTTGTAATAACTTGGGGAGAGTGACGGGCGGTGTGTGCGCGCTTCATGGCCAATTTCAGCGAGACTCTCTGCTTCTTGCTTACTGCTAAATCCACCTTCAGAAGTGTATTTCAACACATCATCCGTAGTTCTCTGGGTAGAGAATGTAGCCCATTTCTTCCCCCTCCATACGCTACACCTCGACCTGACGTTCTGGGCTGTGCCAGTTTTGCTCACTATTAGTCCTTCACAGGGTAGGCTCACGACGGTGGTATATAGGCGGGTATGACAAGGAGGGGTGAGGTTTAACGGGGGTTATCGGTTATAGAACAGGCTCCTCTAGATGGGTTTAAAGCACCGCCAAGTCCTTTGGGTTTTAAGCTAATGCTCGTAGTACCCGGGCGGATTTTGGGTGTAGTTACTGTCTTTGTTTAGGGCTAAGCATAGTGGGGTATCTAATCCCAGTTTGTGCCTTAGCTTTCGTGGGTTCAAATTGGGTGAGGCTACCTTCGTAAGTGTGCTTCATGTCTTCGGAAGCGTATAACTGCCTTGAAGCTGTTCGGCCTCAGTTTAGTGTTAAAGATTCTAACCACTCTTTACGCCGAAGGCTGACAACTTGGGCCTCTCGTATAACCGCGGTGGCTGGCACGAGTTTTACCGGCCCTCTGAGCCATAACTAAGTCAAGTTTTCACTTATGGCTTAAAATCTATCACTGCTGAATTCCCTTGGGGGCGTGGCTAAGCAAGGTGTCGTGGGCTACGGTGCGTGCGCCTGATACCGGCTCCTAGTTCCCGGGCGGGGTGTGTAGGGCATTCTCACGGGGGTGCGGATACTTGCATGTGTAAGTTTGGCTAAAGCTGTTAGCAAGGCCAGGACCAAGCCTTTGTGCCTTCGGAGCTTTCTAGGGCTCATCTTAACATCTTCAGTGTTATGCTTTACTTAAGCTACGCTAGC